GTTGTTAGGATTTCATAGAGACCCTTATGGCCTTGTCCTGTAAATGGGCCTTTATGAGCCTCCAAAATATCTTTAAGCCCATGACCAATACCCCAGTTGGTCCTATACATATGACCTGCGATCAGGAAAAGAATAGCAATAGCTAAATGATGGTGCGCAATATCACTCAACCATAGGCCACCGGTTATTGGATCTAGTCCTCCGCGAAAAGTAAGAAATTCTGCGTATTTGGACCAATTCAAGGTGAAAAAGGGGGTTGCTCCTTCGGCAAAACTAGGATAAAGTTGAGCCAAAAGGTCACGATTCAAGATAAATTCATGAGGAAGTGGTATCTCTTTAGGATCAACCCCAGCGTCAAGAAACTGGTTAATCGGTAAAGATACATGGATTTGGTGCCCCGCCCAAGAAAGAGACCCAAGTCCTAATAACCCCGCTAAGTGGTGATTCAACATGGATTCTACATCTTGGAACCAGGCCAATTTGGGCGCGGCTTTGTGATAATGGAACCAACCAGCAAAAAGCATTAACGATGCAAAAATCAATGCACCGATTGCGGTACAATAGAGTTGTAACTCACTAGTTATTCCCGATGCTCGCCAAATCTGAAAAAAACCGGAGGTTATTTGGATTCCTCGGAAACCCCCGCCTACATCACCATTCAAAATTTCTTGCCCTACTATTGGCCAAACTACCTGAGCACTGGGTCCAATGTGAGTAGGATCGCTTAGCCATGCTTCATAATTGGAAAAACGGGCACCGTGGAAGTACATGCCACTCAACCAAAGAAAGATAATGGAGAGTTGACCGAAATGAGCACTAAAGATTTTTCGAGAGATCTCCTCCAAATCACCGGTATGACTATCGAAATCGTGAGCATCAGCATGTAGGTTCCAGATCCAAGTGGTAGTCTCGGGGCCCTTAGCTATTGTTCTTGAGAAATGCCCGGGTCTGGCCCATGCCTCAAAAGATGTTTTTACAGGATCCCTATCCACAACAATTTTAACTTCTGGTTCCGGCGAACGAATAATCATTAAGTCCTCCTCTTTCCGGACAAGACATACAAAGAGACCCGCCAACTGTCTTTTTAGTGAATCTTTGAAGGATAGATATTATGATTAGTCCTTTTCTTTACTATCTACCACCCTTCCATTTTTTTTTTTTTTTTTTTTTTTTTTTTTAGTTATTCACTGGAGCAATTATATATTGAAGTCAATCCGAGGCAAGTGTTCGGATCTATTATGACATAAGGATTAGGTGCCTAACGGACCTTGATTATCCTGGAAAATTATTTCCCGACGTAACAAAAAAAGATTTTTTTTTACGTTTTAATTTAAGAAGCTAGTGTATTTTTTTTTTTAGGGTATAAGCCCTACATCTACTTTCCTTGAGTGAGCATAATATAAATATTTTTATTCGATTCCAAATTCCAAGAAACTAATTAGAATTAGTCAAAAAATCCTCCTTTAGGTAGGAATATTTAGATTCCCCCCTTTTATTTACTTTATTACCTCTCTTCTAGAACCTATCCCTATTGTTTATCCTTATGAAATATGAGATAAAATCGAAATGATATAAAATCGAAGGTAGAAGAAAGGGATATAATGAAATTATTGATTCGATCTTCCTACCAAAATTATTTTATTAATGGATCAACAACCAAACCGCCCATTTCATGAAAATGAAGATGGGTCTTATTCAAATTCAAAGCGCTTCGTAATCTTCAACCAGTTCTGGGCTTCAATATAATTTCCCGGAGTAAGGGCTATAGCTTGTTTCCAATACTCAGCAGCTTGATCAAACCAAGCTTCCGCAATTTCCGAATCGCCCTGTAGAATGGCCTGTTCTCCTCGGTCGGAATAGGCAGTTCCTTCCCCTAGAACCGTACTTGAGAGTTTCCTACCTCATACGGCTCAGAAATTGCTATCTTAATTTCCCCTATCTTAACTGAATTCGATTTCTCCAAAATCGATCCAATTTCTTCTTGGGTTAAGCAGAAGAAGTTAATTACCTAAGTTTCAAACCCTAATTTTGATCAATAATCAGTCTGATCTTTTCTCCCACCTTCAGAAGAATGAAGCATAGATAGACCTATATCCTTCGTTCGAATTTTCTGAAAGGTAACTATCTCGATTTCGTGTCTTTCATATATGAAATTTCTATAGAATCCTTGAAAAAGACTTTTTCCCATCAGAAAGAAAAAAGAACTTACTATCTTTGGGATCTGATACTACACCGCTGCTTAATCTTTTAGTGGATCGGCTCTATTACATAAGCAGATTCCTAAATTTTGCCCCATATCATGGTATAATTAAGCAGTTTTTTTTTAGTTGTATCGACCCAGTCGCTCACTAATTGATCTTTACGGTGCTTTCTCTATCAATTTGTTTCTTTATCCATAGAGTAGTAGTCTAGGCTCAACTTTCTTCTTATTTTGATTCTCGTGAAGTGTTCTTTCTTCCTACAGCTGATAGGGCAAAATCGTTGTTTTGACGATCCCTATGTAGAAAGCCCCTTTTCTAGTATTTACTAGAAAATTTCATCTTTTTTTCCTTTTTCTTTCTATAGTGGAGATAGTCGCACGTAATGACAGATCACGGCCATATTATTAAAGGCTTGCGGTAAGAAGGGGTTTCGTTCTAGCGCCCGGAAATAATATTCCAAAGCCTTTGTATGCTCTCCATTGTTTGTGTGTATAAGGCCGATGTTATATAGTATATAACTTCGATCATAGGGATCAATTTCTAGTCGCGTAGCTTCATAATAATTTTGCAAAGCTTCCGCATAATTTCCTTCGGATTGAGCCAACATCCGTTACGGTCGTTCATTCTATTCAAAAAATCTCCGTTCCAAAACCGTACATGAGGTTTTCATCTCATACGGCTCCTCCCTTCTGTACATAGTACTAAGCAAAAAATCTATAGAATGAAAATAGAATTAGTCCCGTCTCATTATGGACCGAAAGGGGCTGGTATTTTTCCAAGAAATCTTTAGCCAACCTTCCCCCAAGAGGTTTTTCTTAACACCAATGAATTCTATTAATGCTAGAGAAAAACGATAGCTCCAGGAATTTCTTTGTTCTCAACGCCTCCTAGTTAGAGGAATTAGTCACTTCAACGACCTTTGATGGTTATAAGGGTATCCAACGTACAAACCTGATGGTTGTTTGCTATCCCAACCATTCTTCCCAATCCTGATACCGATCAGGAAAGGGTTAATTTCTAACAAAGTTTTTCTCTTGTTGATTCCTATTTTGAGGTGTAGTGCTTTTCTCCCCTATGCTGCCTATTGGTCCTAGTAGAATAGGATTAGCCTGGAATACAGAACCTATCCTGTAGGTGTAACCTTTCGCTCAATACTCAAATCTACAATTGAAGCATCTAAGGCCACATCAATCGAGAATACACGACAGAAGGAATTGTTAGTTCACCTCACCTTCCCCAAGCGTGGGTTTCCTTTACTAATTTTTTTTGTTCTCTCTATATGAACCCCTCTCTTTCTCGTAAGACTGAGATATAGGTAGGGCTAAAAAAAACAAAAAAAAAAAAAGAGTCAAATCGCACCATCTCTATAATAAGTAAATGCCCTTTTTTCCCCTGAGGTTGTCGGAATTATTTGCAATAAAATATTGGCTACAATCGAAAAGGTCTTATCAATGAAATTTCCATTTATACGGGATCTAGGCATAATTCCCAATCCATTCTATATAGAATTCTTTTCATTCTATCACAAAATAACATAAAAACTTATAAATCACTCCATATGCTCTAAATGGATAAGAGAGGTACGGATTTTCCACTCAACTCAAATTGTCTCCTTTTCCTTCTGTTTGGACAAGAAGAGATATGAAATATTTGATTAAGATTGGATTTCATTCCACTTTCCTATTTTTCAACAACAACCTCTGTGATCAGCTATTTCGCGTTTTCAATGTCATTAACCCTTTTTTATTTAGATTCTATGGCGTAACATACCTTATTCAAATAGAATTCTAGGGTTCCTTTATTTTCTTATCTATTCTCTTTTTATTTGGACTTTCCCCAAAGCAAAACTTTTGAGGGAGCGGAATTTCGAGTCAAAAAAATAAAGGATCCTTATACTTAGATAAAAGATAAAAAAAGAATTTTTCCAATAGAGCCATGTAATCCCCGAACGGTTGTGGATGTACCTGTACTGCAGGAATAGGAAAACTCGCTATTCACTCAGTTTATTTTCCATAATAAGATTATGTAGGAGAGATGGCCGAGCGGTTCAAGGCGTAGCATTGGAACTGCTATGTAGACTTTTGTTTACCGAGGGTTCGAATCCCTCTCTTTCCGTCATCAACGTTACCGATCACAATGTATCAAATCAAATAACAATTTATTTGAGCAATAATACTTTTATTTAATAGAATTCTCTAAAGCAAATGACTTTGGTATGTAAAATATAACAAAAAAGAAAAAAGATCCTAAGATTAATCTATTTCTGCTAGGTGAATGGTAAAATACGAATTAAGAGCCTTAGGTCGATTTAGTTCGGGGAAAGGGGAAGGGGAAAAAAATTCTATGAACCTTTCCTTTTGCGTTAAGCTCAAGTCTGACGAGAGTAATATTCTACAACTAACAACTCATTTATTTTCAGACCGACCCACTTTCTATCTAGGATTTTTTGTACTAGTCCTTTATATTGCAATGTATCAACCGTCAAATGCTTTGGCAATTTGCCCGGATCGAATGAAGCAATAGAATTTTGAACCAGACGTTTTGATCTTTGGTTATCCTTCGTAGTAATAATATCTCGGGGTTTGCAACGAAAACTTGGTATATCAACTATACGACCATTAACTAAAATATGTCTATGATTAACTAATTGCCGGGCCCCAGGAATGGTTGAAGCCATACCCAATCGAAAAACAATATTATCCAAACGCATTTCAAGTAATTGTAGTAAAACTTGACCTGTTGACTTTTTTGCTTTTCCAGCGATATGTACATATCTAAGTAATTGTCGTTCTGTCAGACCATAATGAAAACGCAATTTCTGTTTTTCTTGAAGACGAATACGATATTGCTCTTTTTTTCCAGAATGGAATTTCTTTTTTAGATTACTTCCGGATTTAGGCGTTTTTCTTGTGAGTCCTGGTAAAGCTCCCAGACGGCGTATTTTTTTTAAACGAGGTCCTCGATAACGGGACATGAAGACTCCTTTTTTTATTGAAATGAAATTCCATTTTACACAATAAATTTCATTGTATTTACATTACAGAATACATCGAAATTAAAACTGAATTAAACTAAAGGATAAACAGAGTAAAATCCACTAAAGTACCACAAAAAATGGAATTTCATCAACATCCGGATTTTTTGTATATATATTATTTATTTTAATGTTTTGTATCTAGCAAAATTGTAAGGTAGAACGAGGTAATAGACTCTGGATTCTCCATTTAATTCGGAGAAAAAAAGAGATTTTTGTTCATGGAACATCAATAGAGAAAAAAGCCGACTATCGGATTTGAACCGATGACCCTCGCATTACAAATGCGATGCTCTAACCTCTGAGCTAAGTGGGCTTACATAACAGACATAGTGTAACAAATAGAAATATATATAGGAAATCTGTAAAATGGCAGATCTTAATTATTAATCTTAGTTATTAACTAGCTCTAAATTTTACTTAGAAAAAAGAAAAAAAAATACTCGAATTTCATAAAGATAAAGTTAGCTGGATATGCTTAACTAAATGATATTCTTAAATAGGATTATAGAATTTATTGAACTTTCTTTTTATTTATCTAACTCGTAAATCCATTTTTCTAATAGAATCTATTCCAATTTCTATATTGAATTTGATTTCATATATTTTCAATTTGATATGGCTTGGACGAACAATACAAATCAAATTTCTAATTCTGATTAGAAAAAAAAGAATGAATCAATATCAAGCGTTATAGTATGATTTTGAATATTCTAAAAAAGGAAAGAAGGGGGAGGGGGGGGAGAGAAAAACTTTTGGATATATTGATTCCGATTGAATTGCAAATATATCAACGGTAGAATCAATGCAATTCAGAATTGCAATAAGCGGGGTGGTCTCTTGAATAGAGACGAGCTGCTAGACTACGTCGAATAATGAATTCAATGATTCAAAAAAAAAAAAACTAAGAGATGTAGGAAAGTACACAAGAAATCCAGGTTTTAAAGAAAAAAAAGGACAATGGGGATATGGCGAAATCGGTAGACGCTACGGACTTGATTGTATTGAGCCTTGGTATGGAAACCTGCTAAGTGGTAACTTCCAAATTCAGAGAAACCCTGGAATGAAAAATGGGCAATCCTGAGCCAAATCCCTTTTTTGAAAAAACAAGTGGTTCTCAAACTAGAACCCAAAGTAAAAGGATAGGTGCAGAGACTCAATGGAAGCTGTTCTAACGAATCGAGGTGTAATTACGTTGTGTTGGTACTGAAACTCCCTCTAAATTACTAAATTAGAGAAAGAAGAGCTTTATACATCTAATACACACGTATAGATACTGACATAGCAAACGATTAATCACGGAACCCATACCATATATAATATAGGTTCTTTATTTATTTTCAAAAATGAAATTAGGAATGATTATGAAATAGAAAATTCTTCATTTTTTTAGAATTATTGTGAATCCATTCCATTCGAATATTGAGTAATCAAATCCTTCAATTCATTGTTTTTGAGATTTTTTATTTTTTAAAAAGGATTAATCGGACGAGGATAAAGAGAGAGTCCCATTCTACATGTCAATACTGACAACAATGAAATTTCTAGTAAAAGGAAAATCCGTCGACTTTATAAGTCGTGAGGGTTCAAGTCCCTCTATCCCCAAACCCTCCTTTATTCCCTAACCTATAGTTATTTATCCTCTTTTCTTTTTTATCAATCGGTTCAAGATTCATTAGCTTTCTCATTCTACTCTTTCACAAAGGAGTGTGAAGAGAACTCAATAGATCTTATCCTATTCATTAAATAGATTTCTTTTTATTAGAGTATCCACAAAGAATCTCAATTATTAATTTAATTTATAAGTATTATTAAGTAAGACATCCACAATGCATAGGACTACCCCCTCCCCCGTTTCCAAATTAGGAATGGAATACTTTAATTAGGAATGGAATACTTTATTGATTTTTTAGTCCCTTTAATTGACATAGATGCAAATACTCTACTAGGATGATGCACAAGAAAGGGTCAGGATAGCTCAGTTGGTAGAGCAGAGGACTGAAAATCCTCGTGTCACCAGTTCAAATCTGGTTCCTGGCACAGAAAAAAAAAAAAAAAGATCGACCGAATAGATATTGATACAAATACCTCGGGATGCATTGGGATACATATTCATTAATAATCTAAATAGTATACACTAAGTAGATAAATCTCTAAACACTTCTTTTAATCATTTTTGCATTTCTTATTAATTTTGTATTCCGCTATTCCGAAGAATATTTTTTTCTTGATACTTACTTTCCTAGTTGTTCTAAATAATGTGCGCGGTACAAAGTTCGCGGTAAGAACCTCTTTGAGTCATTGTATTTTTCTTTTCATACGAAGGAAATGAATATGTGATTTTCCAAATTGTAAAATCGAAATGAAGCCCCTTTTTGATTAGTCTATCTGGACCTTTTTGTATAATAGGAAGTAATTAGAATATAATAGGTATTTCGTTTCGTCTAGGAACAGAATAGCAAACAAAATTTTCCGTGACTTGAATAAAATCTAGAGTTGTGTTGTATAAGTGAGCATGAATTTATTATCATTCAATGAGCATCTTGTATTTCATAGAAATTAGGGGTTATATAGTCCTTACGTAAGGGCCAGCCTATCCAACTTTCGGGCATTAAGATACGTTTAAGGCGTGGATGATTATCATAATAAATTCCCACCATATCATAAGATTCGCGTTCTTGAAAATCGGCACTTCTCCAAACCCAGAATACAGACGGGATTCTAGGATTATCCTTTTGGGTAAAGACTTTTATGCATACTTCTTCTGGGTTATCTATACCATACTGTATTCTCGTAAGATGATACACGCTAGCTAAAGATCCACCGGGTGCTACGTCATAAGCACATTGGGAACGTAAATAATTGTAACCATATACATATAAAATGACAGCAATGGAATCCCAATCCCCGGCTTTTATTTGTAAAGTCTCTATTCCTCGGTGATCGAAGCCCAAAGATCTATGAACCACCTCATGTTTGACTAGCCAATTAGATAACCACCCCTGCTGCATTGTCTTAGTCCCCCCTTTTTTTTGTATAAATATTTCACATTTCAAATGTAAGTTTGAAAGATTGCACTGCTCTTTCTTTTTCTGCACAAAAGAACCCCTCTTAATTCACTAATTTGGAGGAAGCTACTGGACTTTTAGATTTGAAAAAAGTTTTAGAAGATATATCTAAAGTAGATGGTGATTGATAGAGCAATTCTTGCTCGTAAGTTCCAGTATGAGTACTGCGCCGAACATAAAGTTTGTGACTGGTAGTAAAACATCGATTTTTCTTTTGACTTTGACATAAAATTCGATCCTCAACAATTTCTCGCGATATCTTCTTACGAAGTTTTGTTAGGGCATCTATAACAGCCTCTGGTTTAGGCGGGCAACCCGGCAAGTAGACATCCACAGGAATTAACTTATCAACTCCTCGAACAGTACTATAGGAATCCGTACTGAACATTCCCCCTGTAATAGTACAGGCTCCCATAGCAATGACGTATTTTGGTTCAGGCATTTGCTCATATAATCGCACTAACGAGGGAGCCATTTTCATTGTTACCGTACCGGCTGTTAAAATTAGGTCCGCTTGCCTAGGACTTGATCTTGGTACCAATCCATAACGATCAAAGTCGAATCGTGAGCCTATTAATGCAGCAAATTCAATGAAACAACAACTGGTACCATATAGAAGGGGCCATAAACTGGAGAGTCTTGACCAATTCGAAAGATCATTTGGTGTAGTTGAAATAACGGAATTGGAACCTGTTTGGTCAAGTAACGGAAACTCAATTAAACTCATGACTGTCTCAATAGAATCCTTTCCTTCTTTTTTTTTTTTGTCTGAATATTCAGTTAAGACCATTCCAAGGCTCCTTTTCGCCATGCATAAACTAAACCAACAACTAGGATAAGCACGAAAATGAAAGCTTCGATAAAAACGGATACACCCAATACGTCAAAACTCATTGCCCAAGGGTAGAGAAAGACCGTTTCCACATCAAAAACAACAAAAACTAGCGCAAACATGTAATAGCGTATTCGAAATTGTAACCAAGCACCCCCCATGGGTTCTATACCTGATTCATAACTAGAAAGCTTCTCTGGTCCTTTACTAATCGGGGCTAAAAGTCCTGAAATCCAAAATACCAAAATAGGAATAAGGCTTGCTATTATTAGAAATGTCCAAAAAATATCATATTCGTAAAGCAGGAACATAAATGTACTCCCATTAATGTGGAATAGGCAGAACTGAAATTAGTCAATTCAGTTGGCATTGTCAATTTATCCATAACTTCTCTCTTTTCCTCGGTGAAACAAGAATCTCTTTTGCTCAAACCAAAGAGCGCTTACTTTAGCTTTTGTTTATTTTATACCATGTCTTCCTTAAGGATTCATCCAATGGAATCCCCACTATCTTTCTTTTGGATTTCCATTCTATTTAGATATGGTATAGACTCTTAGACAAAGAAAACTCTTTTGCTTCACTTTGTCTGGTTTTCTCTAGAATCTCTAGAAAAAAGAATTGCTCCATCCTTTATTTAAGGATGGTCAGAGACTAGTAAATAAAAAAGAAAATACTTACTACTAATTAGATAATTAGATTAGAACCTAATTAAAATAGGATTACTAATGTATGCAGCCTAATGAGGAATAATACTAAAAAAAAACTCTATTTCAGAATTATGAAACAGAATATCCTCTTTTATTATTTACTCTTTCTTTTTATTTTCTTTCTTTTCTATTTAAATTTTATTATTTACTCTTTCTTTTTATTTTCTTTCTTTTCTATTTAAAGTAGATCTATTTAGATAATATTTAAAGTAGATTTATTTAGATAATGTATATTTTTACATAATGTATATTATAGTAATATACTCCAAACAAAATAGGAATTCGCAAAATGGAGAAAATCGTTGCAGTCATTATAGGAAAGTCTAGGGACTTGGGGGATACCCTATTTTATTTGAAGAAGGACGGAATTCAAATCAGATAAGGGATCTTTCTTTCTATTGATTTGATCAAAATTCTTTTTTCTTTTCCTGTCTCTATGATTTTCGATAAATGAGCCTATGGTAATGCTTTTATCTCTATTCTAGGACGCAAGCGGCCATCGAGTCTATAAACAAGTATTAATAAGGAAAAGAAAACTATACTAAAGGAAACATAGGATATCCATCCTAAAATCTAAAAAAAAAGACATATATATTAGTAGGGCTATACGGATTCGAACCGTAGACCTTCTCGGTAAAACAGATCAAACGGATTATTATCGAAATGATTCGAACTGTTTCAAAGACCCAACATGCATTTTTCTGCATTGGGCTCTTTCATCAACTGATGTAAAGATCGGTTAATCCGCCATAGTTTTTCTTTACGGAAAGATAATAAGATGGCTCCCTGTGCTCTGATTGATTTATTTGTATTATGATCTATCTCGGAGCAATACCAAAGTGTTTCAAAGGAGGATTACCTTGACTTAGGTCTGCCTCCGGCCTAAATTAAATCAAAATCAACCTAAGTGAAATGAAGTCTCTATCGTTCCGCTGCAAGAGTTGACTATGAGACTTCACACACCTTAAAGTTCATAGAACGAAAAGAAGTTTTTTGGAGGCCCTTATCCTCATTATGCCTAGCATTGAGTGGGCTGGATATTTACCTTATCAACTAGCAAATCAATAGGGGTTCCATTTGATTAGGCACCAGAATTGGCATCCGAATCGGACTGAACCGACTATTTGTCAGGCTACTGTTCTCCTATTCTCTCGAATCCATGAAGTAAGACATTGATTTTACAATAAGGTCAATTATGTTCATTGCATAATAAATTCCCTTGAAAAGCATTGGCGCACGTGTAAGCGAGTTGCTCTACCGAACTGAGCTATAGCCCTTGTCAGAGATATCTTAACATATAGATAATTTCTTGTCAAGATGAATATTCTGTAATGCCATAGGATATCCCTTTGATCTATTTTACTATAATACCATACCAATAACAGAATACCATACCAATAATGGAGCGGTATTGCTTATAAAAAGGATTCGATCTATAATCGATCGAAGTAATGCGGCTTCTTTTGTGATGAGAAATTGCCTACTTAACTCAGTGGTTAGAGTACTGCTTTCATACGGCGGGAGTCATTGGTTCAAATCCAATAGTAGGTAGGTAGGTAGAAAAATTACTAGATAGCATTGGATTTACTTCGCTTCGCTATCTAATAACTTTTTCTACCCTTCTTTCCTTTTTCTTTGTATCAACGAAACCTTTGGATTATCCTCAATTGGATGGGGGAATCCAATTGATAGCCTCCACTCGTATCCTAGCCCGTTTGAGAGCTAGCTTTGCTTCAACCAATTCTTTCGTACCCTCAGCTCTACTCAAGTTAGCTTCGGCTATTTCAAGTGCCTGTTGAGCTTCTTCTGGATCAATGTCACTACCCAGTTCTGCATCATTTCCTAAAATGATGATCTCATTATTAACTATTCTCGCAAAACCACTCCACAGAACCGCCGTTAACCATTGGTCGTTGGGGAGGCGTATTCTCAAAGGACCCATATCTACAGCTGTGTTAATGGGGGCGTGGTTTGGTAATACACCAATTTGGCCACTATTAGTAGATAAAATGATTTCTTTCACTTCACAATTCCAAATAATTCGTTTAGGAGTCAGTACATAAAGATTTAATTTCATTTCTTCAATTTGTTCTCCTCTTCTAAGTTTATAGCTTTCGTGCTAGCTTCATCGATGTTCCCCACCAAATAAAAAGCCTGTTCGGGTAGGCCATCTAATTCTCCGGAAAGGATTAGTTGAAACCCCCTAATAGTTTCTGCAAGACTAACATACTTTCCTGGGGAACCGGTAAAAACTTCTGCCACAAAGAACGGTTGTGATAAGAACCGCTCAATTTTTCGTGCTCTTGCTACAGTTAAACGATCCTCCTCCGATAATTCATCCAACCCAAGAATTGCAATAATGTCCTGAAGTTCCTTGTAACGCTGTAAAGTTTCTTTAACTCTTTGTGCAGTTTCATAATGGTCCTTGCCAACGATCCGAGGCTGTAACATAGTTGAGGTTGAATCTAAAGGATCTACTGCGGGATAAATACCCTTGGAAGCTAATCCTCTGGAAAGTACGGTAGTAGCGTCCAAATGTGCAAATGTTGTGGCAGGAGCCGGGTCGGTCAAATCGTCTGCAGGCACATAAACAGCTTGGATCGAAGTTATCGATCCCTTATTGGTAGAAGCAATTCTTTCTTGTAAAGAACCCATTTCTGTACTAAGGGTAGGTTGATAACCCACTGCGGAGGGCATTCTCCCTAATAAGGCGGATACCTCTGATCCTGCTTGAACAAAACGAAAGATATTATCGATGAATAAAAGCACGTCTTGCTTATTAACATCTCGGAAATATTCTGCCATAGTTAGGGCAGTTAAACCAACTCTCATACGAGCTCCCGGCGGTTCATTCATTTGTCCATAGACTAGAGCTACTTTTGATTCCTCAATATTTTTTTCATTAATTACTCCAGATTCCTTCATTTCCATATAAAGATCATTTCCTTCACGAGTCCGTTCCCCTACTCCGCCAAATACGGATACGCCTCCATGAGCTTTAGCAATGTTATTGATTAATTCCATGATGAGTACTGTTTTACCTACTCCTGCCCCCCCAAATAGTCCGATTTTTCCTCCACGCCGATAGGGGGCTAAAAGATCGACCACCTTAATACCTGTTTCAAAGATAGATAATTTCGTATCTAACTCAATAAAGGCAGGCGCGGATCTATGAATAGGGAATGTTGCACTAGTATCTACAGGACCCAAATTGTCAATAGGCTCCCCAAGAACGTTAAAAATTCGTCCGAGAGTAGCTCCACCGACCGGAACACTAAGAGGAGCTCCTGTGTCAATCACTTCCATTCCTCTCATCAACCCGTCTGTAGCACTCATAGCTACAGCTCGAACTCGATTATTTCCTAATAATTGTTGTACTTCACAAGTCACATTAATTTGCTTATCGGCAGTGTCCCGACTCTTGACTATCAAAGCGTTATAAATATAAGGCAACTTGCCCGGGGGAAAAGTGATATCCAACACGGGTCCAATAATTTGATCAATACGCCCTGCATTTTTTTCTTCAATTGTGGAAACCCCAGGACGTGAAGTAGTAGAATTGGTTCTCATAATTATCACATAATTATAAAAAAAGGGAATTTGTCGAAATTTTTCTTTTTTTCTTGTTGAATAATGCCAAATCAAATAAAAAAAAATATCCAAAAATCAAAAAGTTAAAAGGAAATGAATTAGTTAATTCAATAAAAAAGAAAAGGGGACTAGCACTTGATTTCGTTGCCTAATCCAATCCCATTCACTCGTTTACTCATGGAATGAGTCCGGTGGAAAGTTCAATCAATCTTTTTTTTTCATAGACATTTTTCCTTTTGTCAAGGATCTTTGCCTCTTCTACTTTCCTGTCTAGGACTTCGATATACAAAATATATACTACTGTGAAGCATAGATTGCTGTCAACAGAGAATTTTCTTAGTATTTAGGTATTTGGATTCAAAATAAGAAAAGTGCCTATTAAGATAAGAACTTCTAAAATTGTAAAATAAGGATTAAGGGATTAGTTTGGGTTGCGCTATATCTATCAAAGAGTATACAATAATGATAGATTTGGTGAATCAAATCTATGGTTTAATAATGAACCATGTTAACTTACCATAACAACAACTCAATTCCTATCGAATTCCTACAGTAGAATTCCTATAGGATAAAACGTACACAGGGCATACGCATTATATATTAATGAAACATATTCATTAACTTAAGCATACTCCCTTTTTTATTTAATGAGTTGATATTAATTGAATATCCTTTTTTGAAGATTTTTGCAAAGGTTTCATTTACGCTTAGTCCATATCGAGTAGACCCTGTCGTTGTGAGAATTCTTAATTCATGAGTTGTAGGGAGGGACTTATGTCACCACAAACAGAAACTAAAGCAGGTGTTGGATTTCAAGCTGGTGTTAAAGATTATAAATTGACTTATTACACCCCAGAATACGAAACCAAGGATACTGATATCTTGGCAGCATTCCGAGTAACTCCTCAGCCGGGGGTTCCGCCTGAAGAAGCAGGGGCTGCAGTAGCTGCGGAATCTTCTACTGGTACATGGACAACTGTTTGGACTGATGGACTTACCAGTCTTGATCGTTACAAAGGACGATGCTATCACATCGAACCCGTTCCTGGGGAAGACAGTCAATATATCTGTTATGTAGCTTATCCATTAGATCTATTTGAAGAGGGTTCTGTTACTAACATGTTTACTTCCATTGTGGGTAACGTATTTGGTTTCAAAGCCCTACGTGCTCTACGTTTGGAGGATCTGCGAATTCCTGCTGCTTATGCAAAAACTTTCCAAGGTCCGCCTCATGGTATCCAAGTTGAAAGGGATAAGTTGAACAAGTATGGTCGTCCTTTATTGGGATGTACTATTAAACCAAAATTGGGATTATCCGCAAAAAATTATGGTAGAGCATGTTATGAGTGTCTACGCGGTGGACTTGATTTTACCAAAGATGATGAAAACGTAAACTCACAACCATTTATGCGCTGGAGAGACCGTTTTGTCTTTTGTGCCGAAGCAATTTACAAAGCACAAGCCGAAACTGGCGAAATCAAGGGGCATTACTTGAATGCGACTGCAGGTACATGCGAAGAAATGATTAAGCGAGCTGTATTTGCGAGGGAATTAGGGGTTCCTATTATAATGCATGACTACATAACTGGAGGATTCACCGCAAATACTACTTTGGCTCATTATTGCCGCGACAATGGCCTACTTCTTCACATTCACCGAGCAATGCATGCAGTTATTGATAGACAGAAAAATCATGGTATACATTTCCGTGTATTAGCTAAAGCATTACGTATGTCTGGGGGAGATCATATCCACTCCGGTACAGTAGTAGGTAAGTTAGAAGGGGAACGCGAAATGACTTTAGGTTTTGTTGATTTATTGCGCGATGATTATATTGAAAAAGATCGTTCTCGCGGTATCTTTTTCACGCAGGACTGGGTATCCATGCCAGGTGTTATACCGGTGGCTTCAGGGGGTATTCATGTTTGGCATATGCCAGCTTTGACCGAAATCTTTGGAGACGATTCCGTATTACAATTTGGTGGAGGAACTTTAGGACATCCTTGGGGGAATGCACCAGGTGCAGCAGCTAATCGGGTGGCTTTAGAAGCCTGTGTACAAGCTCGTAACGAAGGGCGCGATCTTGCTCGTGAAGGTAATGAAATTATCCGAGCAGCTTGCAAATGGAGTCCTGAACTAGCCGCAGCTTGTGAAGTATGGAAAGCGATCACATTTGACTTCAAGCCGGTAGATACCATCGATTAAGTAGATAAAACTAGATATCAAGAAGTTCTAAATAAAAAAGAAGCGAAATAGAAAGAGAAAAAATAAGTTACGAAATGCAGTAATTCTTCTTTATTCTTCTAATTGATTGCAATTAAATTTGGCTCGATCTTTTTAAAAGATCGAGCCAAATTTAAATATATCTTGATACGATCATGAGACTTGACAAATCGAGATTCTTCTATTCTATATATCTAGAATATAGAAAGGTATAATACAATAAACAAATACAAATCAAAATAGAGTATTATCATACGATAATGGAACCAAATACGCTCTATTTGCAGAAAAGAGTCTTCATTTATTGGGAAAGAATCAATATACTTCTAATAATGTCGAATCGGGACCCACTAAGACAGAAATAAAGCATTGGGTCGAGCTCTTCTTTGGTGTTAAGGTAGTAGCTGTGAATAGCCATCGACTACCCGGAAAGGGTAGAAGAATGGGACCTATTCTGGGACATACCATGCATTACAGACGTATGATCATTATCCTTCAACCAGGTTATTCTATTCCACTTCTAGATAGAGAAATTTAAATTAAAGGGTATTCTGAAAGAGGTATTTCTTTCATTTTCACAATTGCTTTCTTTTGAATACAATTTCAAGTTCGATTAGAAAGATAGAAAGGCCATGAGAATGTAAAAAGAAAAATCAAATTATCCATTCCATTCATTTTTTTATAGATATAGAATAGTTTTATAGAATACTTTAGTTAGTATTATTTATCTATAAAAAATCTTTATTTTGCAAACTTAAAAATACAATAGTCAATATTCCTTATAATAGATATACTTAATTATATCATAAGAATCTTAAGATCTATTTTGAATAGATAGAAATAGTAAATTGGAATTGAGACACCTATTCTATGACAGATTTAAACTTACCCTCTATTTTCGTGCCTTTAGTAGGCTTAGTATTTCCGGCAATTGCAATGGCTTCTTTATTTCTTTATGTGCAGAAAAATAAGATTGTCTAGAACCGACGGGGCAAAATTTGCTCAATGTATTTCCAGGATCATAATACAAATATTTTTTAGTGTAAGTAATGTATTAATATGATAGGGCATGTAGCTCTTTCTACACACAAATGAAAAACGTCTATGGATGCAGATATAGGCTACGAGCATAAATGCATACATATGCGTAGCCGAGTATAGCGAGTTTTTTTAATTTTTAAGTGGATCCAGGAATTTTTTTGAATAGAAAGTCAATGTATCTAACCAATTATTTCACAGGAGTACTAGCTGCTGAAGGTGATTTCAGAATCAAAAAAAGTAAAGTCAAAATCATTTAGCTTATTCTCTCAATTTCAATTAACCGCTGCTGGATTTAGTATATCTAATATGAATTGGCGATCAGAACACATATGGATAGAACTTCTAAAAGGTTCTCGAAAAAGAGGTAATTTTTTCTGGGCCTGTATTCTTTTTCTAGGTTCATTAGGATTCTTAGCGGTTGGGGCTTCCAGTTATCTTGGTAAGAATATGATAGCCGTACTTCCATCTCAACAAATTCTTTTTTTTCCACAGGGGGTCGTGATGTCTTTCTACGGAATCGCGGGCCTATTCATTAGCTCCTATTTGTGGTGCACTATTTTGTGGAATGTAGGCAGTGGTTATAACCGATTTGATAGAAAAGAGGGAATAGTGTGCATTTTTCGTTGGGGATTCCCTGGAATAAAACGTCGCATCTTCCTGCGATTCCTTGTGCGGGATATCCAATCAATTAGAATTCAGGTTAAAGAGGGTCTTTATCCTCGTCGGATCCTTTATATGGAAATACGTGGCCAGGGGGTCATTCCCTTGACTCGTACTGATGAGAAGTTTTTTACTCCACGAGAAATTGAACAAAAAGCTGCCGAATTGGCCTATTTCTTGCGCGTACCAATTGAAGTATTTTGATACCAATTTCATTTAGATCTAAGAACGAACCCAATACAATGAAATTCCACTAGTATACAAAAAGAGAAATAGATACAAACACAAGGTCTCAAACCTTGTTATAGAATTTTTGCTTCAACAAAAAAAAATAATAAATAAATATCATATAGAGTCAGCGAATGAAGCGGATTCATTAACAACTCAATTTACGGATCAAAAATGAAAAAAAAGAAAGCATTGCCTTCTTTCCTATATCTTGTATTTATCGTACTTTTGCCCTGGGGAGTCTCTTTCTCTTTTAACAAATGTCTGGAACTTTGGATTAAGAATTGGTGGAATACCGGGCAACCTGAAACTCTCTTAACGGATATTCAAGAGAAAAGGATTCTCGAAGGATTCATAGAATTAGAAGAGCTTTTTCTCTTGGACGAAATGATAAAAGAGGAACCGAAGCCTCCTATAGGAATACACAAGGAAATAATACAATTGGCCAAAATAGATAATGAGGACCATCTCCATATCATTTTGCATTTCTCAACAAATATAATTTGTTTGGCTATTCTAAGTGGTTCTTTTTTTCTGGGTAAAGAGGAACTTGTCATTTTGAATTCTTGGATTCAGGAATTCCTCTATAACTTAAATGACTCAATAAAAGCTTTTTTTATTCTTTTAGTTACGGATTTTTTTGTTGGATTTCACTCCACTCGAGGTTGGGAACTACTAATTCGTTGGGTCTACAACGATCTTGGATGGGCTCCTAACGAGCTAATTTTCACTATTTTTGTTTGTAGTTTTCCTGTGATTCTAGACACGTGTTTGAAATTTTGGGTTTTTTTTTGTTTAAACCGTCTATCTCCTTCGCTTGTAGTCATTTATCATTCAATTAGTGAAGCATAATTGGCTTTCCAAATATTAAATATTAATAAAATTAGCATTTTTCTTCCTTTAGAAAGAAAGCCCTTTTTCTTTTTAGCAAAATTCTTTCTATTTCTACCTGCTCAAAGTATTCATCATTCCAGTACAATACAACTGTTGCAGTAGAATGACAGCAGACTCGTGTATAGGGAACTAGATTAACTTAGCTACCTATCTAATTTATTGTAGAAATTCCGGGATCCGCGTTTGGACATGGAAAATAGAAATACTTTTTCTTGGTTAAAGGAACAGATGATTCGATCGATTTCTGTATCGATCATGATATACGTAATAACTCGGACATCTAGTTCAAATGCATATCCCATTTTTGCGCAGCAGGGTTATGAAAACCCGCGGGAAGCAACTGGACGAATTGTATGTGCCAACTGCCATTTAGCTAATAAGCCCGTGGATATTGAAGTTCCCCAAGCTGTGCTTCCCGATACTGTATTTGAAGCAGTTCTTCGAATCCCTTATGATATGCAACTGAAACAAGTTCTTGCTAATGGGAAAAAGGGAGGGTTGAATGTGGGTGCTGTTCTTATTTTGCCTGAGGGATTCGAATTAGCGCCGCCCGACCGTATTTCTCCTGAGTTGAAAGAAAAGATAGGAAATCTCTCTTTTCAGAGTTATCGTCCCAATAAAAAAAATATTCTTGTGATAGGACCTGTTCCCGGTAAGAAATATAGTGAAATTGTCTTTCCCATTCTTTCCCCCGATCCCGCTACAAAAAAAGACGTTCATTTCTTAAAATATCCCATATATGTAGGGGGAAACCGAGGAAGGGGACAGATCTATCCCGATGGTAGCAAGAGTAACAATACGGTTTATAATGCTACGTCAACAGGTATAGTAAAAAAAATACTACGTAAAGAAAAGGGGGGATATGAAATATCCATAGTTGATGCGTCGGATGGACGCGAAGTGATTGATATTATACCTCCGGGGCCAGAACTTCTTGTTTCAGAGGGGGAATCAATCAAGCTTGATCAACCATTAACAAGCAATCCTAATGTGGGAGGGTTTGGTCAGGGGGATGCGGAAATAGTGCTTCAGGATCCATTACGTGTCCAAGGCCTTTTGTTCTTTTTCGCATCTGTTATTTTAGCACAAGTCTTTTTGGTTCTCAAAAAGAAACAGTTTGAAAAGGTTCAATTGTACGAAATGAATTTCTAGATCCCGGGATTTCTTACCATTAAGTTGGTAAAAAGTCTCGATTTCAGGAATTCTGTATTTCTATTTCATGCAAAAGAAGAGAATCCAAGGCAGAGGCGAGAACAATAAAAGGAACAAGTCCTTTTATTTTAGGAGGAATTGCGGGTCTTCGTAATCCTCTATTGGGCACAAGAAAAAGGCTTTTTTGCCTTTTTCTTGTGTCGATTCTTCTTGTATCGAAGTAAGAATCCTTTTTCTTCTTATTTTGTTTTGCCAAAGATTACTATTTATTATTTATTCGGGTCTGTCTCTTGGACTTCCTTTGCTTAGGTTCGAGCGCGGTAGTGGGCAAACAGAGGAAAAGAAAGTATGGCGGGGGACAAATTTTTTGTGAGCAGATAGAATTGCTTGACGTTTTCGATTAAGTTCAACTTCGAACTTACGGAAATTTTGTAAAAAAAGTATACCCTTCCATTAAAGGGTGGTTTTTTTAGGCTAGTGGAGTAGTTTTTATTAAGGTTTTCTTAGTTTATTACTCTAAACTAAATCAAAGATTTGCAGGATACTTCCTTCGTGGAATAAAATATTGGATCCTTAATTGATCCACTCTTTGTTGTTGTTTCATAAGAGTAAAGTAAATCAATTTTATGGGGGAAAGGCAGGCGCTTTAAACCCACCAACGGATTGCTTCATTAACATTATTAACAAACAAAAGAATAAATAGAAGGATTCTAACCATCAAAGCAAAAGCTTTCTCTTTGTTATTTTTACAAATAGAAATGGGTAACCAATTTCTCGATTATGAAATAGATTAAAATTGCGTTACTAAGAATTCCGCGGGTCCTTTCCGCTCTAATCAGATAAAGGGGGGTAAGGACCCGCTAAGCTCCTATTTTTTCATGTTTACAATCTGGCTCCTCCGATTACTATAGAGATGAACCCAATCCAGAATATGAACCGTAAAAGAAAACACCTATTAAACCAATCACAAGAATACCGGTTACAGTACCTATCAGCCAAAGAGGAATTCTTCCTGTAGTATCGGCCATTTCCCCTACTTTCCTCCACATTTTCTCAAGTGATCGTGCTAGAGACAAAAACAGTCATGGATAGTTATAAGGATGGTATCCTTCCAAATGGGATAAGAGAATTCTTACTACTCTCTACCTTTCTCTCAATTGAAGAAGTAATTGGAAAATAAAACAGCAAGTACAAAAATGAGTAATAAACCCCAGTATAGACTGGTACGATTCAATTCAACATTTTGTTCATTCGGGTTTGATTGTGTCATAGTTCTATAGTTGGAATTTAGTTTAGCGTTGGATGAACTGCATTGCTGATATTGATCCCAAGAAAAAAACCGTGGGTACAGCTAATCCGTGAACAGCCAGCCATCGCACTGTAAAAATAGGATAGGTTCGATCTATGGTCATTGGGGGCCTCCTAAAAGGATCTACTAAGTTCATCTAGTTGTTCTAAAGAATCAAAACGGTCGGTTATTAATGGAATTCCTTGTCGACTTTCCGTGAAATATTCGTTTGGCCGAGGACTTCCAAACACGTCATAAGCTAAACCCGTACTGACAAATAACCAACCCGCAATGAATAGGGAAGGTATAGTAATGCTATGAATAACCCAGTATCGAATACTGGTAATAATATCAGCAAAAGAACGTTCTCCCGTGCTTCCAGACATGACGAGCTCCCCAAATTTTTGTACATTCAAAAAAGGAATTGATTCCGTAAAAGATGGGATCAATCAGTAAATCGAAAATTACTGATATTTCATCCTTGTGAGATTGTCAATTTTGTACCAAAGGTGTATTTTGAGTATACCGAATTAGTATAGCTATCCTTCCTATGGCACAGCAATCCTGTTTGGCTTGGTCCCGAAACAGAACTCCTCTTTGTTCTTTGTCTATAAGGAAACTACATGTTATTCAAGCTATCAATAGAAACCCCAATTTTTGGGGTCCTACTTATTTTCATTGTCTTCAGAATAGTAAATTAATTTAATTTGGAATAGTGACCGGGATCTTGGGAAAACTAAAGTTAATGATCAATAGGTTTGGATAAAGAATTTAGGAAGGATATTCTCATATGGACGCAATAGAAGGATAAGTATATGCGAAATCTATCCCTTTTTAGTTAAAAGTTTTATTCGAATCCAGCTTTTCCCCTTTAAGGAATGAAATTGGTTAGTATAAAATACTATCTAATGTCTTCGAATCAACTTTTTTTTTCAATGGGTTTAGATGATCTAGTTCTTAATATATATTATTACTTTACTTAACTGACAGATTCTACAATAAATCTCTTGATTCGGAATTAAGGACTCATGTCCCATCTGATGAATGGATTTTCTTTTACTTCTGTATCTCGCTCTATCTTGTTTTTTAGTATTATCTAAAATAAACCGAACCGATGAATTAGGAATTTTCCATAACTTAGGTAAGTGCTTTACCAACATATGCAGTGTAGTAAAAAAAAAAATGGAATTTTTAACCCCTTGATGCTTACTATAACTAGTTATTTCGGTTTTCTACTGGCTGCTTTAACTATAACCCCAGCTCTATTTATTGGCTTGAACAAGATACGTCTTATTTGAAATAAATTGAATGAATAAGTCAGAAAATAAGAATCTTTCTTTTGGATTCCTGATATTATAGGACGCTTTTCCACACTAATTACCAATTCTTTTTTTGGTCATTGAGATTCGCGGATAATTTAGACTATTATTTAGAGATAGATTGTACCTCTTTTTTTATCCCCTCGAACAAATTGAAATGATTGAAGTTTTTCTATTTGGAATCGTCTTAGGCCTAATTCCTATTACTTTAGCGGGATTATTCGTGACTGCGTATTTGCAATACAGGCGTGGGGATCAGTTGGATCTTTGATTGAGTAATATTTATTTTTTGATTGACCTCCTCCAGACTAGAGAGGAGGTCAAATTGGAGTTCTAATTCTACTTTGTTTTTTTTTAAGTTATTTTACTCCGTTTCGACATAAGATACATGGAATCACGCTCTGTAGGATTTGAACCTACGACATCGGGTTTTGGAGACCCGCGTTCTACCAAACTGAACTAAGAGCGCTTTCAAAAAGAAAATCCTTTTCTACTCCTAAGGTGTCTGACGTACGTATACGTATAGTATCCACAAATTCAAGTTATATACACTTTAATGGATCCCCCCGCTACTGCCCATAAAGAAGAGAGAAGTAATAGGTAGGGATGACAGGATTTGAACCTGTGACATTTTGTACCCAAAACAAACGCGCTACCAAGCTGCGCTACATCCCTTTTCCAAATTGTTGTACAATACCATTGTACACAATTCCTTTCTTGTTTTCCAGATCGTAATTTTTTTCTATTTCTCTATATATAGAACTTTCTTATCATTTCTTGTTTTTGGTCTCATATAATCAAGGAAGGTTATATATCTAAAATACAGTTGAATTTCAACTATAAAAGAAGGATTACTATTCCTTAGTAATGTATAGGAAGAAGGGGTCATCTTTTTCTTTTTTAGGGATAGGAAAATGTCGTCTATATGGTTCATTCTATATATATAGAATATTGATTTTTTTTTATTTAGGAATTTCCCCTAAATAAAGAAATACAAACGATCTTGCGCAAGAGTATCTGATCATATATGTATTCCAATAAGAAAGGAGGATTTCCATGCGGGATATAAAAACATATCTCTCTGTAGCACCCGTGCTAAGTACTCTATGGTTTGGGGTTTTAGCAGGTTTATTGATAGAAATTAATCGTTTATTCCCAGATGCTTTGTCATTCCCTTTTTTTTAATTCTAGTTATTCTTTATTCCTATACGAGAGATAGAATTCTTTGTGACATGACGAAAATTTTCTTTCAATACTTTTTTAGCAAAAAGAAAGAAAAGATGGATTGGGTTGAACCTCAGAGTCATCAAAAATTTGGTAAATCTCATTTTGGAAGAAAACAAACATAAATTTAATTAAAAGCAGTATCCAAGCTAAGTCAGGCCTCACAAATTCTAGCATAGAAAGAGCCGGGCTTGCTACTTAAATAAAAGGATTTCGAAGCAAAAAAAGGATTTCGAAGCAAAATCCTTGCTAATTCGACAAGGATTGTATTCTTTAATTATTTCTCCATTTTTTATTCTATTGGATTTTATTCTTTTTTTTTTCGGATCCAATATAGAAGAATAAAAGAAGAGGTATAAGAATTAACTTAAGTCGATCCAAAAAGGAAAGGAGGTTCATGACCAAGGGAAAAGATGTTAGAATCAGAGTGATTTTGGAATGTATTAGTTGTGTTCGAAAAGGTACCAATAAGGAATCAACGGGGGTTTCTAGATATAGTACTCAAAAGAATCGCCACAATACACCCGGACAATTAGAATTAAGAAAATTTTGTCGTTATTGCCGCAAGCATACGACTCATAATGAAATAAAGAAATAGGAGCATTGTGTTTTTGATTTTTCTAAAGAATAGAAAGAGTAAGAAAGAATAGAAAGAGTAAGAATTTTTTATTTAATATATAGAACATAGATAGAATACAAAATACAAATCCACTTTAGCTAGATATTATTTCATATGTATAGAGGTTTTTTTATATAGTATATGAATCAAATAATATATGGACCAAAGAAAGACTACTTCTTTTGGATCCTAAATTAATAAAATAAAGAAATCCATTTTTTTTTTTCAAATTTTTAAATAAGGAATAAATCATGTATATATCTAAACAACCTTTTCGTAAATCTAAGGAACCTTTTCGTAAATCCAAACAAACTTTTCATAAATCCAAGCAACCTTTTCGTAAATTCAAACAACCTTTTCGTAAATCCAAACAACCCTTTCGGAGGCGTTCCCGAATTGGTCGGGGGGATCGAATTGATTATAGAAACATGAGCTTAATTAATCGATTTATTAGTGAACAAGGAAAAATATTATCCAGACGAATAAATAGATTAACCTTGAAACAACAACGATTAATTACTCTTGCTATAAAACAGGCTCGTATTTTATCTTTCTTACCATTTCGTAACTATGAAAATGAGAAGCAATTTCAGGCCCAGTCAATTTCAATAATTACTGGTCCTAGACACAGAAAAAATAGACATATTCCTCAATTAACACAAAAGTTTAATTCCAATCGAAATTTAAGAAACTCCAACCAGAATTTAAGAAACAACAATCGGAGCTTAAGTTCCGATTGTTGATTAAGTTCCGATTGTTGATGTTTTATTCAAAAGGGTCAGGCTCATATATAAATAAAGTAATCCAGTTTAGTTTAGATTCTTTTGTTTGTTATAAGAAAAGAAAGAAAAATGGGAAAAAAGAAATAGTTTTTTTATTTATTGCAACATGCTCGTTGATTCCTACCACTTAATCTTAATTTATTGTATCTTCCCGGAGTTCCCTCTCCGGGAATTCGGTTTTAATTATTCCTGTATATTACTTTTTTATCTTTTTAATTGATGCTCCTTAGTTTATTGGAAATCATGTAAAGATTATTTGGATTTAATACAGCTACTTGTGCAAGCATTTTACGATTAAGAATCAATTCCTTTTTGTACAGATTGTGTATTAATTTACTATAACTATCAAATACTTTATATACCCGTGTTGCTGCGTTTATCCGAGTGATCCACAAACGACGAAAATCCCTCTTTTGCCTGCCTCTATCTCGATGAGAAGAAACAAAAGCTCTTCTTACTTGTTGAGTAATCATTCGATTAAGTCTTAAATGAGCCCCTCTAAAGTTTGAGGCAAATGAACGCATTTTTGCTCGTCGTCTCCGAGCTATATATCCTCGCGGAACTCTGGTCATTGAATCAAATTAACCTTAATGAATAACTAATGATTTTTCTTCTTTTAACCGTTCTTTTTCCCATTAATAACAAAACGGATTATTCCGATATATAAAATATTAATTCCAATGGCTTTTGCTACTATAACCTTCCCAACCACGACTTTTTATTCTATCCCCTTCAGTTATTTCGCGTAGAAATAACAAATTCTAACGATACTAAAAAAACAGTGGGTTCCATCGTTTCTATGGTTCTCTTTTAAACGGTGAAGCCCTCTCTATACACCGGAGCCCTTTCTTTCATCAAAAGGTATTGTGAACTTGTATAGTTCACAGTCTTTGGCTCTACCTATCCATTATAGAGTAAATCGCTCTTTTCACAATAAATAAGAGTTATTCATACAGTGACGGTATTTAATTATGAAAGTTGGCTGCGTAGCTGACCCTTTAGTCCGTTCTTTTAAGATAAAGGAGCATAAGCCTTTTCTTTTTATTACTATTTCCTCCGCTTAATCGATAACCATTTGCTACCAATGGGGGAATTGCTTCTTCCAATCTAGATGATTGGATTTGCACCAAAGAAAACCATAAATTCCATATACCATAGAAATCCAGGGGAGAGAAGCTCTATCCTATTCATTGGTACCGATCATGGATATTTCAAAAATTGTCTTATTTGTTTGAACACATGATCTGAACGAGTCGCACATACACCCTAGCACATGTTCCTCGACGCTGAGGACATCCCTTAAGCGCGGGCGTTTTTCTAGCATTTCGTATTGGCTGTCTTGCATTTCTAATAAGTTGTTTAACCGTCGGCATGTCGTATGTATATAGAAAAAATGGATTGGTTTAGATCGATCTTAACCTAATGATTCGCCATCATGAAGTATTTCTATTTTCTAGAAAATCGCAGAAAACCCGAATTTAGGTTTGAAATAAATTTACAAGAAATTCAGCCACTACCAATCCTTAAACATTTCTGGAAACCATACTCGATCAGTATCGCAGTGCTCGTCAATCATTTCATCCCCCACAATATCGACAAGTCCATAAGCTTTAGCTTCGTCTGCTGACATAAAAACATCCCTTTCCATGTCTTCGGATACAACCCAAAAAGGCTTGCCTGTTCTTAGTGCATAAACCCTTGTGATCATTTCGCGAACTTTGTGTAACTCTTCCACTTCTAGTAAAAATTCTGGTGTCCTTGCCCGATAATAAGCACTAGCCGGTTGGTGAAGCATAATTCTAGCGTGAGGGAATGCTATACGTTTAGTGGGTTCTCCTCCAAGCAGAATGAAGGAGGCCATGGACGCCGCGATTCCGAGGCATATTGTATATATATCTGGTGTTACCGTTTGCATCGTATCAAAAATGGCCATTCCTGAGATTAGCCACCCGCCGGGGGAGTTTATAAACAAAAAAATATCGCTAATTCCATCTTCTATACTGAGATATACCATGAGCCCCGTAATATGATTCGTGATCTCGCAACGAATCTCTTGACCTAAAAAAAGTGTCCTTTCTCGATACATAACATTGTATAAGTCAACCCAAGTCGCTTCTTCATCTCCGGGAATTCGGTAAGGTACTTTTGGAACACCAATGGGCATATTAGATTAATATTATTAGATTTAAATAAAAAAAACTACACTTTAATATGGAAACTTAAGAATGGAAGAGAAAGAAAGAATCCACAGTTTATTATCTTCATTTTTTTCTTATTCTATAAGAATACTATAGATTCTATGAATACATAGATTGAAATGATACATAGATGACATAGATTGAAAAATTATACATATAAGGAAGGTAAGAAGGTAAGACAGATTTAATAAAGAAATAAGGAATCCGTGATTCGAATGATAAACAAAGAGGGATTAGGGATCTATTCTTCGTTTTTCGAAATAGCCCAAGCTACCCATTGCATATTGTCACTTATCGAGTATAGAATAGATCTGCTTCTCTTTCTTCTTACAAACAGAATTGGCTTCTTATTTTTAATGGAATGAAATAAATATTAACGCTTTCTGACACAGAATCCCCTAGAAGGGTTAGGTACATAGGATATGGATAGTCTTTTCCAATGCGATAAAATAAAACGACATCGTGTCTATTTTTCTTTGCTAAAGGGGTATTTCCATGGGTTTGCCTTGGTATCGCGTTCATACTGTCGTATTGAATGATCCGGGTCGATTGCTTGCGGTGCATATAATGCATACAGCTCTAGTTTCTGGTTGGGCTGGCTCGATGGCTTTATATGAATTAGCGGTTTTTGATCCCTCTGATCCTGTTCTGGATCCAATGTGGAGACAAGGTATGTTCGTCATCCCCTTCATGACTCGTTTAGGAATAACCAATTCGTGGGGTGGTTGGAGTATTTCAGGAGGAACTATAACGAATCCGGGTATTTGGAGTTATGAAGGTGTGGCAGGTGCACATATTGTGTTTTCTGGCTTGTGTTTCTTGGCAGCTATCTGGCATTGGGTATATTGGGACCTAGAAATATTCTGTGATGAGCGGACGGGAAAACCTTCTTTAGATTTGCCCAAGATCTTTGGAATTCATTTATTTCTTGCAGGGGTGGCTTGTTTTGGCTTTGGTGCATTTCATGTAACCGGTTTGTATGGTCCTGGGATATGGGTGTCCGATCCTTATGGACTAACAGGAAAAGTACAAGCTGTAAATCCTGCGTGGGGTGCAGAAGGTTTTGATCCTTTCGTTCCGGGAGGAATAGCTTCGCACCATATTGCTGCGGGTACACTGGGCATATTAGCGGGCCTATTCCATCTTAGTGTCCGTCCGCCTCAACGTCTATACAAAGGATTACGTATGGGCAATATTGAAACTGTACTTTCCAGTAGTATCGCTGCTGTTTTTTTTGCAGCTTTCGTAGTTGCCGGAACTATGTGGTATGGATCGGCAACTACCCCAATCGAATTATTTGGACCTACTCGTTATCAATGGGATCAGGGATACTTTCAGCAAGAAATATATCGAAGAGTTAGCGATGGGTTAGCCGAAAATCTTAGTTTATCAGAAGCTTGGTCTAAAATTCCCGAAAAATTAGCTTTTTATGATTATATTGGTAATAATCCGGCAAAGGGGGGATTATTCAGAGCAGGCTCAATGGACAATGGGGATGGAATAGCTGTTGGATGGTTAGGACATCCCGTCTTTAGAGATAAAGAAGGGCGTGAGCTTTTTGTACGCCGTATGCCTACTTTTTTTGAAACATTTCCGGTAGTTTTGGTGGATGAAGAGGGAATTGTGAGAGCGGACGTTCCTTTTAGAAGAGCAGAATCCAAATATAGCGTTGAACAAGTAGGCGTAACGGTGGAGTTCTATGGTGGCGAACTTAATGGAGTAAGTTATTCTGATCCTGCTACTGTAAAAAAATATGCGAGGCGTGCCCAATTAGGAGAAATTTTTGAATTAGATCGAGCTACTTTGAAATCAGATGGTGTTTTTCGCAGCAGTCCAAGGGGTTGGTTCACTTTTGGTCATGCTACCTTTGCTTTGCTCTTCTTTTTCGGACACATTTGGCATGGCGCTCGAACCTTGTTCCGAGATGTTTTTGCTGGTATTGATCCAGACTTGGATGCTCAAGTGGAATTTGGAACATTCCAAAAAGTTGGGGATCCAACTACAAGGAGACAGACAACCTGATACCACATTGCTATGGTATCTTTCGCCTCTCTTTTTTAACCTGTCCTTTCTTTGACTCTTTTTCTTTTTTTATATGGGAAATGATCCCAAATGACAAGTGAATAGGTGTGGAAGTTATAATTGTAAATAAACCACGATCGAATCTATGGAAGCATTGGTTTATACGTTCCTTTTAGTTTCGACTTTAGGGATAATTTTTTTCGCTATCTTCTTCCGAGAACCACCTAAGGTTCCGACTAAAAAATGAAATAATTTAATTGAAGTAAGAAGTCTCCCAGCTGGGAGACTTCTTACTTCAATTAGTCCCCATGTTCTTCGAATGGATCTCTTAATTGTTGAGAGGGTTGCCCAAACGCGGTATATAAGGCATACCCAGTAAAGCTTACAAGTAAACCAGATATGGAGATGGCGACTAAAGTTGCTGTTTCCATTTTTATAGAATTTCAAAATTACAATAGATCTATGATAAAGATCGTGTATTTACAACTACAACGGAATAGTATACAAAGTCAACACCAATGATTAAACAGAATTTATGGCTACACAAACCGTTGAAGATAGTTCTAGAGCTAGGCCAAAACGAACTGGCGCAGGTAGTTTATTGAAACCTTTGAATTCGGAATACGGGAAAGTCGCTCCGGGTTGGGGCACTACTCCTTTTATGGGGGTTGCAATGGCTTTATTCGCGATATTCCTATCTATCATTTTAGAAATTTATAATTCTTCTGTTTTACTGGACGGAATTTTAATGAATTAGGTTTCTACTAACTAAAACTATGAAGCCATAGTTTTTACCTCTAAAAAAGGTCTTTCTGCTTTAAGCTCCACATTTCTAAACATTCTGGTAGTTCGACCGTGGATTTTTTTGTTTTGGTATCTCTGGAATATGAGTGTGTGACTTGTTAGAATTGATCCTATTAATAATACATAGAAAGGGCCTGTTCTCTTTATCAAGATGATTCTAATTCGTCGGATATTATTTATTCTAGTATCTGGAACACGAAATACATAGAGTGGATCAAAAAAAAAAAAAAGGAACTATGATTCATACTCACTATTTAGACCTCGCAACCAGACTGAAAAAAAAATTCAAGTAGTTCTTAATAAAAAAAGAACTTTTCTTCTTTCCAATTTTGTTTGCCCAAAAGACAACTTTTTTTTCTCGATTTTGTCGAGTCATTACACCAATTCAATAAATGATCATCAAGCGGTTCTTATTCGAAGAACTCTTGCCTTTTGTTTAGCTTGAGACTCAATCATCGTGGCTCTAGTATGAATCTAAGGTTTTAATTGAACTGATTCATAGGATCGCAACAAGATAATTTCTATTAGAAAACCACTATTTATTTTACTAGTAAAATAAATAAAATAAATAAAAAATAGGGAAGAGAAAAGTCAAGAGGCCTCTAATGATCAACATAAGGGAAAGAAAGACAGATGAGCCAACTTGAGATTTTTTGGCATTATCATCACAAAGAAGAAATTCTGGATTTTTCTTATTTAATATCTTCAAAGCAAATTGATACAATCCTGTGGCTGATGAAGTTTTGAACCTTTTTCTAATATCCGTTGCAAATTTGTGTGTTTCTGCTTGAGCCGTACGAGATGAAATTTTCATATACGGTTCTCGGAGGGGGAGTCAGGCTAGTTACCTATCTCAATAAAGTATATGATTGGTTTGAGGAACGTCTTGAGATTCAGGCAATTGCGGATGATATAACGAGTAAATATGTTCCTCCTCATGTCAATATATTTTATTGTTTAGGGGGAATTACACTTACTTGTTTTTTAGTACAAGTTGCTACCGGTTTTGCTATGACTTTTTACTACCGACCAACCGTTACAGAGGCTTTTTCCTCCGTTCAATATATAATGACGGAGGCCAACTTTGGTTGGTTAATCCGATCAGTTCATCGATGGTCAGCAAGTATGATGGTTCTAATGATGATCCTGCACGTATTTCGTGTGTATCTCACAGGTGGATTTAAAAAACCCCGTGAATTAACTTGGGTCACAGGTGTGGTTTTGGCTGTATTGACTGCATCATTTGGTGTAACTGGTTATTCTTTACCTTGGGATCAAATCGGTTATTGGGCAGTCAAAATTGTGACAGGTGTACCTGAAGCGATTCCGGTAATAGGATCTCCTTTAGTGGAGTTATTACGTGGAAGTGCTAGTGTGGGGCAATCCACTTTGACTCGTTTTTATAGTTTACATACCTTTGTACTGCCTCTGCTTACTGCTGTATTTATGTTAATGCACTTTCTAATGATACGTAAGCAAGGTATTTCAGGTCCTTTATAGGGAAGGCATATCATAGAAAATTCGAATTCTCAGATATCATATCGGGTAGGCTGTGGAATTTCATTGCTACAAACATGGGTTATTGTAAAATAAGACATGTCATTTGGATACTTCTCTTCGACTTTGAAGTATACAAATATCTTAAGTATTTTGATACAAATAGTTGAAGTGAATTTTACGAAAGAAAATAAGGCGGATTATGGGAGTGTGTGACTTGAATTATTGATTTGGCCATGCAGATAGAGAGTTGGATCTGCCACATTAGAATTCACGACCAAAGGTGTCTCCGTATCCAATCAAGACGTAAGTCCCCTATCGAGGAAGGATAGGCTGGTTCATTCGAGGAGAATATTTTCTATGATCATACCCCAACCATGTCATTCATGAACAGGCTCCGTAAGATCCCGTAGAGTATAAATGGAATAAGTCGTGTGATATGATCCAATTCTATATTTATTACACTTACTTTCTTTTTATTATAGTATGGAAATGCATTCATTTTCTTTGCATCGATTTCGATCCGCAATATTATCGGAGTAAAAGAAGGGATCTAAGGAAGAAAATAGGCTAAACTTTTTAATTTTTTATTAGTAACAAGTAAATACTTTGTTTGGACGTAAGAAACTTGCGATATTGAGGGGATGAACACCAACTAATCAAGAGACAATCCACAAAGCATTTGATCATGATCAAATTTGTAAGCCCACTTGGATATTGAGCATTTACGCATAAGAATAGGATTTTTTTCAATGAGTAGTTATAGGCGGAACTTCGGAAAAGATAATCTGATAAAGCTTTTCTTACTTTGATTCATTGAGTCATTATATAACCTATTCTATTGTGGATCCTCCACGGTCTTATTTTTTTTCATTATTGCTCGAGCCGGATGATGAAAAATTCTCATGTCCGGTTCCTTGGGGGGATGGATCCTAAAGAATTCACCTATCCCAATAACAAAGAAACCTGACTTAAATGATCCTGTATTAAGAGCAAAATTAGCTAAAGGGATGGGGCATAATTATTATGGGGAACCCGCATGGCCCAACGATCTTTTATACATTTTTCCAGTAGTAATTCTAGGCACTATTGCATGTAATGTAGGTTTAGCGGTTCTCGAACCGTCAATGATTGGCGAACCGGCGGATCCATTTGCAACTCCACTGGAAATATTACCCGAGTGGTACTTCTTTCCCGTATTTCAAATACTTCGTACAGTACCCAATAAATTATTGGGCGTTCTCTTAATGGTTTCTGTGCCAACAGGCTTATTAACAGTACCCTTTCTCGAGAATGTCAATAAATTCCAAAATCCATTTCGTCGCCCAGTAGCTACGACCGTTTTTTTAATCGGTACTGTAGTAGCTCTTTGGTTAGGTATTGGAGCAACATTACCCATTGATAAATCCTTAACTTTAGGGCTTTTTTAGGGATTTTCCAGATTGATTCATTCAACCGCGAAGTCCACCGCATGGGTATCTAGGAAATAGTTACTTCCAAGTGAATCTTCCCTAGATACCTAAAATCTATTTTATTATGATCCATTTCGCGAAAATATAGATTGTGCCAAAGATGCAAAATTGTTTTCTTTTTTCGAGTTAGAATAAAAAGAAAAAGAGGAAAAAATTGTAATGGATTTAAAGCGAGAACTTGTTCTTAGGTAAATCAATTAGGAGATGCTTCTCTAGAGTGGCCCATATAAGTTTTCCATCTTCCATACGAAAGCTGGCAATTCTCATAAGATCTTCTTCCGTCTTACTCAAAAGGTCCAATAGTGTATGTATATTGGCCCTTTTGAGACAATTATACGTTCTAGAAGGCAATTCTAATTGATCAATAAAAATACAATGCAATGGAATTCCTTTTTTGTTTTTCTTTAGATTAGGGAATCTTTTTTGAAAGGTTAAAAGAGGTGGAGTAAACCTGGTTTTATTTTCTTCGAAACTAGTGCCTTCTTCCTCTACGTGTAGAAAAGGAAGAAATAAATCAATCAAATTACGAGAAGCTTCGTAAAGCGCTTCTTTAGGGGTTAAACTTCCATTCGTCCATATTTCGAGAAAAAGTATCTCGTGTTTTTCATTTCCATTCCCACAAGAAAAAATACTATAATTCACATTTCGAACAGGCATGGATACAGCATCTATAGGATAACTTCCATCTTGGGAGTTCTTTCTGAGTTCCGTATGATATCCGCGATCTCTCTTAATCTGTAACTCAATACAGAAATTAATGGGGTCTCTCAAGTTAGCTATAGGTTGTGTCGTATCAACGATTTCTACGGAAGGTGGTAAGATTATATCTTGAGCAGTTATGTATCTAGGACCTTTGACGCAAATTGATGCGTCTCTAACTCCATAGAGATTACTTCTCAATACTATTTCTTTCAAATTTAGTAAAATTTCTTGTATGGATTCTTCAATACCTACTATTGTAGAATATTCGTGTGGCACGTTCCCAAATTTTGCGCGTGTGATACATGTTCCTTCTATTTCTCCAAGTAAAGCTCTTCGCAAGGCAATACCGACAGTATCCGCTTGACCTTTTCTAAGTGGAGAGAGAATGAAACGACCATAATAAAGACGCTTACTATCTACTCTTGATTCAACACACTTCCACTGTAGTGTTTGGGTGGATCCTGTTACCTCCTCTCGAACCATAATGGATTAGTATTTATTTGATCATTGAATCGTTTATTTCTCTTGAAAGCGGTTTAATTCTTTTACAGACGTCTTTTTTTAGGAGGTCGACATCCATTATGCGGCATAGGTGTTACATCGCGTATACAACTTAACCGTACACCACTTTTAGCAATGGCTCGTAATGCGGCATCTCTTCCGCTACCAGCCCCTTTTACCATAACTTCTGCTCGTTGCAAACCCACTGTACGAATAGCATCTACTGCTGTTCTTTGACCGGCATAGGGTGATGCTTTTCTTGAGCTTTTGAATCCACAAGTACCTGCGGAGGACCAGAAAACCACCCGACCTTGTGGGTCTGTAACAGTTATAATGGTATTGTTGAAACTGGCTTGAACATGAATAACCCCTTTTGTTATTCTACGGGCACTCTTCCGTAAACTAAAACGGGCATTCCTGCGCAAACCAATACGTGCTTTCTTACGTGAACCTATTTTTGGTATAGCTTTTGTCATATTTTATTATCTCATAAATATGAGTTAGAAATAACAAAAAGAAAAAAAGATACAAAGATATCCGTTTCTGGGTTAAATATATCCTTTACTTCCATTTTTTGGATTCGGAATTTGGGCATTTCTGTGGGTATTTTTTTTTTTTTACTTTTTACAAAGGAAAGCCCCTTTTTTGAAAGATTACCCCTGTCTTTGTTTATGCTTCGGATTGGAACAAATGACTCTAATTCGCCCACGCCTACGAATCAGTCGACATTTTGTACAAATTTTACGAACGGAAGCTCTTATTTTCATATTTAGGTATTCCTTTCTGAAACTATGAATCTACTCTTTTGGAAAAAATAAGCCTCTTCACTTAAATTTGGAAATTTGGAATTTATTATCCAAGAAAAACCTAATCCTTTGGATCTTTGGTATCCTTCAAATCTTCAGTATCCTTCGAGTCTTCGGTACGCTTCGAATCCTTATGGGGAAGTCTATAAATTATACGCCCCTTGCTTGAATCATAACGACTTACTTCAATTTTGACCCTATCCCCCATCAGTATTCGTATAGAGCTGGACCGGATTTTTCCTGAAATATAGCCCAGGATGATGGTGTCATTCTCTAAGCGAACTCGGAACATTCCGTTGGGTAGGGCTTCCGTAACTAAACCTTCGAAAGTCACTTTTGCTTCTCTCGGGTTTTTTTTTTCTCTCCTATTTTTTTTTTCTGTCATATTTTTTCGCCTATTTAAAAAATGCAAATAGAAAAATAGGAAGTTCGAGATAGAATTCGGGTACTATAGGCGGGTCCATTACCATATATAACATAAGACTTCTCCCCCAATTCTGTTTAGTCGAGCTTCTCGATCTGTCATTATACCTCGAGAAGTAGAAAGAATAGCAATTCCCATTCCGCCCAAAACCTTAGGAATTCCTTGATAGTTAACATAAATTCGTAAGCCGGGTCGGCTGATACGCTTTAAAAAGGTTCTAGTTCTATATATTCCTTTTCTAGTCCCTCTCTTTTGATGTCGCAAAGTTGAAACCAAGAAATATCTGTTCCTTTCTTGATGTTTCCGAACACTTTCAATAAAACCCTCTCGTAGAAGTATTTTAACAATGTTTTCGGTGATATTTGTAGATACTACTCGAACAGTTCCTTTTTTGCTCATGTCTGCGTTTCTTATAGAGGTTAGTAAATCCGCAATAGTGTCCTTGCCCATAAGACTCTAATTCTAGGTTCCTCCTAATTTTTAGATAATCAACATGTTTTTCTTTTTCTTTTGGATTTTAAAGCATATACGTAAAACACAATCTACTAATTTTTTCTTTGATCTATATCTCATCTACTAGTATTTATAATACTTCAGGAGCTAATGAAACTATTTTAGTAAAATTTAATTCTCTCAATTCTTCGGCAATTGCGCCAAAAACTCGAGTTCCTTTTGGATTTCCTTTTTGATCAATGATAACTGCTGCATTGTCATCATAGCGTATTATTATACCGTCTTGACATTTGAATTCTTTACATGTACGTACAATTACAGCTCGAATTACTTCGGATCTTTCTAGAGGCATTTGGGGCACTGCGTCTTTGATTACAGCAACAATAACATCACCAATACGAGCATATCGCTGATTACCAGCAGCTCCTATGACTCGAATACACATCAATTTTCGAGCTCCACTGTTATCCGCTACATTTAAAAGGGTCTGAGGTTGAATCATATTATTTGGATTTCAATTTGTTATTTCAGTGCAAAGGAATGAAAGATCTATTGTCTACTTTTGGGGGGAGTCTATATCTCTAATCTAAGAAATTGGCTTCGTATAGGCATTTTACTGGCAGCTATGGAGATAGCTGCTCTAGCTATAGTTTCAGATACTCCGCTCATTTCATAAAGTATTCGACCTGGTTTAACAACGGCTACCCAATATTCGGGGGATCCCTTTCCTGAGCCCATACGTGTTTCTGTGGGTCTTAGTGTAACCGGTTTGTCGGGAAATATACGTACCCATAGTTTTCCACCACGACGTGCATATCGTGTCATTGCTCTTCGTCCTGCTTCTATTTGTCTCGCAGTAATCCAAGCGGGTTCAAGTACTTGAAGAGCATATCTACCAAAACAAATACGATTGCCTCGGCAGGATTTTCCCTTCATTCTTCCTCTATGTTGTTTACGAAATCTAGTTCTTTTGGGGTTATAGTCGATGGTTCTTTTTTAGTTCCATCTCTACTGCAAAACTGGACATGAGAGTTTCTTCTCATCCAGCTCCTCGCGAATGAAATCAGAAAGCGTGCAAATTTCTCCAATTTCATAATATTCCAAAATATTACGGATAGATACACATCAATATATAATAGAATAGGTTTTTTTTATTTTGCATTTATTTATTAAAATAGAAAAATATATAGTCAAGAAAGAAGATCTAGAATATATTCAAATTCTATATTTGTGGATAATGTAATCCTTCTTTTTTAGAAGGAATATCCTTATTTCGACCCTTATTGAAGCATAGTAAAGTATTCTAATCCAATAAAGATTTCGCGGGCGAATATTTACTCTTTCTTGTCTTATTTGTTAATTTATAACCTTATCAAATAAAGCAATTTTTTTGGTTTGTTCCGCCATCCCACCCAATGAAGTATTAGGATTCCTTTCAATAAAATCAATCCTATGCAGTCATAGGTTTTGTCGTTCCCACAGCTTCTCCTTTAATGGTTAGGTTTGAATCCTGCAACGGAGCTTCCAAACTTTCCGAGTTAATTTTCTCAGTTTTATTAACCTGGGCTGCTCTTTATTATTGCTTTCAATTTTTATTTATTGTTTCACAAAATTACGATTTTGAATTCTCTCTTATTTTTATTATTTTATTATATTGATGCTTTATCACATTGCCTTTTATGATGTAATTCATGGACCATACACATTGGAATCTTATATCTTTCTTATTTTTCTTCCTTCTACCCATCATCCCTCCTTTTACCCACATCCCTTTATTTTTGGTTCACAACTTAGAATCTGGTTTCTTTTTTAGAGAAAAAATGCAGTTGCTACAACTATATGATAGATCCACTCATTTATGATAGATGTATTTATTCACATAGTGACTGTTTCTTTGTTAGGATCTCGACAATACGAAGCAATAGGTTGGGTATTAGTTAATTTTCTATATAATTACTAAGTTTTTTTCTATTTTTAGTAGGGTTCGCTCAATTTTTTTGTGTGTTTTTTTTTTTTTTTTTGAATTTCCATTTTTGACCCTCAAGAAAAAACTAACGAGTCACACACTAAGCATAGCAATTATATTAAAAGATTTATCAATTTTCATTAAATCTTATAAAAAGAGGTAAAATTTCTTCTTTTTCTGGGATTTTTGGAAAATAAGTCTCTTGTCTTTTTTATTCTATCACAGGCCAGAATGAGAAGACAAGGTTAGTTATTCTTCTACGAATATCCAAATTTTTACACCTAATACTCCATAGATAGTTCGAATTGGATAGCAGCAATAATCAATTTTAGCGCGAATTGTTTGGAGGGGCAGTCTACCCTTTTTGATGCATTCGGCACGTGCAATTTCTTTCCCTCCTAGACGGCCCGCTATTTTGATTTTTACTCCCTTTATATCTGCTTTTTTAGTTAATTCAATGGCTTTTTTCATTGCCTTTCGGAATGAAACTCTATTTTTTAATTGGAAAGCTATATATTCTGCAAGAATGTTAGGTTGTCTATAAGGTTCTTTAACTTTTTCGATAGCGATATTAAGTCTCTGGTTTACAGAATTAACTTCCTTTTGTATATCTTTCTCTAATTCCTCGATTGCCCCTTTTTTCTTTAATAAATTGGGGAATCCAATATGAATTATAACGTGAATTGTATCGATTTCTTTTTGAATTTCTATATGTGTAATTACTTCGGAACTTGAGTCTGATTCTATTTTTCTATTCAAGCTTTTTTTCCTATTCTTTAGTATATAGTTCTTGATACAATTCCGTATTTTTTTATCTTCTTGTAGACCTTCAGAATAATTTTTTGGTTGTGCGAACCAAAAGGAATGGTGATTTTGGGTTGTACCAAGTCTGAAACCGAGTGGATTTATTTTTTGTCCCATATTTTTCTATTCTATTTTTTTTTTTTTTTTTTTACTGAGAATGGAAATCTTAGGTTGATCTAAAAGTTATTTAGATTTCTTTACTATATTTAGTACAATTGTTATATTACACATGGTTTTTTTTATAGGATAACCACGTCCTCGAGCCCGAGGTCTGAATTTTTTCATAATAGTACTCCTACTCACTTCGGCTTTTGTTATGAATAAATTAGCTTTGTCGAAATCCCTATAATGAGTAGCATTTGCTGCTGCCGAATAAACCAATTTTAAGATGGGATAAGATGCTCGATAAGGCATGAGGTTCAGTATCATAACGGTTTCCTCGTAGTAACGCCAACGAATCTCATCAAGAACTCTTTGTGCTTTAAAAACAGACATTTGTATGCGTTTTTGTGCTTTGAAAACCCGTTCGAACTTAAGTAGACGATCAGTTGGAACTTTTCTTGCGAGTTTCCGTAGCCCGTTCTTCTTCTTCTTTATCCTAGGGGTATACTTTACCAATTTGAAACTTGTCATAAATAAGGTTATTCCCCGCCTACCTTTACTTTATTTATTGGGTATTTCTTTGTTTATTCTGAATTTTTCTATTCTGAATTCAGTTAACGACGAGATTTAGTATCCTTTCTTGCACTTTCATAACTCGTGAAATGCCGAGTAGGCACGAATTCCCCCAATTTGCGACCTACCATAGGATTTGTTATGTAAATAGGTATATGCTCCTTTCCATTATGAATCGCGATTGTATGGCCAACCATTGCGGGTAGAATGCTAGATGCCCGGGACCACGTTACTATTGTTTCTTTCTCCTCTTTCATATTGACCTTTTCGATTTTTGTCAATAAATGACGAGCTACAAAAGGATTCGTTTTTTTTCGTGTCACAGCTGATTACTCCTTTTTTCATTTTAAAGAGTGGCATCCTATGTCCACTATCTCGATCGAGGTATGGAGGTCAGAATAAATAGAATAATGCTGAGTGGAAAAAAGATAAAATCCTTTAGCTGGATAAGGGGCGGATGTAGCCAAGTGGATCAAGGCAGTGGATTGTGAATCCACCATGCGCGGGTTCAATTCCCGTCGTTCGCCCATCGCATTATTGCAATGCAATTTTCCATATTCCTAGTTACGTATTTACTTACGGCGACGAAGAATAAAACTATCACTATATTTTTTCCTTTTCCTAGTTCTTCTTCCAAGCGCAGGATAACCCCAAGGGGTTGTGGGTTTTTTTCTACCAATGGGGGCTTTCCCTTCACCCCCCCCATGGGGGTGGTCCACAGGGTTCATAACTACCCCTCTTACTACGGGGCGTTTACCTAGCCAACACTTAGATCCGGCTCTACCCAAACTTTTTTGGTTCACCCCAACATTACCCACTTGTCCGACTGTTGCTAAGCAGTTTTGGGATACCAAACGGACCTCCCCAGATGGTAATCTTAAAGTGGCCAATTTACCCTCTTTTGCAATCAGTTTCGCTACAGCACCTGCTGCTCTAGCTAATTGCCCACCCCTTCCACGTGTGATTTCTATGTTATGTATGGCCGTGCCTAAGGGCATATCGGTTGAAGTAGATTCTTCTTTTTTCTCAAAAACCCCTTCCCAAACTGTACAAGCTTCTTCCAAAGCATACGGCTTTCTAGATGTATATGACGATCTCTAGACAGATGAATCTTATATGAATCGTATGATGAAGTACCACATGAGTGGATATATAGAAAAGGAATCCAAATCTGTCGAATCGCTCATGTTATGATCTTCTACATCCTAGGTCTCCGCGTTCCGTCATCTGGCTTATGTTCTTCATGTAGCATTCAGATCGAATGACTCTATGAAATTACGTCGATACTTCCACATATTATGGGTAACGTAGGAGACATCCCTATTTTCACCCGGGGGTCTTAATTACCACTGCTTAGCTTTCAATTCGCCTCTGACCATCAAATTAAATGTGAATAACCCGTCCTCCTCTCTTTGAAACAAGGGGCGCTTCCGGTTCTGTGCGTGCTTCAAACAATTTTGTCTTCTCCATATTACCATATCTCTAGAGTCAATAATTTTCTATGAGGAACTACTGAACTCAATCACTTGCTGCCGTTACTCAACAGTTTTCTGTTGAGGTCTATCCCGTAGAGGTAGTCAAATTGGATCAGTGATCGATTTCTAGGTTTCGTCGTAAACCTAATTGGTTACTTCCAATTACGTAAATCAATAGTTCAAACCGCACTCAAAGGTAGGGCATTTCCCATTGATATAGGAACTTTTGTACCAGAAACAATAGTATCTCCAATTATAGCCCCTCTGGGATGTAAAATATATCTCTTCTCACCATCCCCATAGTGTATGAGACAAATGTATGCATTTCGATTAGGGTCGTATTCTATGGTTACGATTCTACCAGATATGTCTTTTTGATTCCGTCGAAAATCGATTTTACGGTATAGGCGCTTATGACCTCCCCCTCTATGCCTTGCGGTAATGATTCCTCTGGCATTACGACCTTTACCACAACGGTGCCGTCCATGGATCAATTTATTTCGTGGATTGGATTTCACTTGCCTGTCTACGGTTCCCTTGCGTGTGCTCGGGATAGGTGTTTTGTATAAATGTTTCGCCGTATTATTAAGTATTCTCCTTTAGTTCTTTTCTCTATCTAGAAGTGGAATAGAATAACCCGGTTGAAGGGTAATGATCATACGTCTGTAATGCATGGTATGTCCCAGAATAGGTCCCATTCTTCTACCCTTTCCGGGTAGTCGATGGCTATTCACAGCTACTACCTTAACACCAAAGAAGAGCTCGACCCAATGCTTTATTTCTGTCTTAGTGAATCCCGATTCGACATTAAAAGTATATTGATTCTTTCCCAATAAACGAAGACTTTTTTCTGTAAATACTGCGTATTTGATTCCATCCATAAATCGACTTTCCCTCCTATGCTCTGAGTTCCAGTATCGATAAGAATTCGAGTTCTTATTGTTCTTATGTTATGGTATGAATATACCATACCAATTCGTTATGTATGGATGATGGATGAGATTCCATGGATAGAGAGCCAGTTCCAATAGACTTATGGAACGTTCCCGTTCGCGTGCATCCAGCAGGAATTGAACCCGCAAATTTACCAATTATGAGTTGGGCGCTTTAACCATTCAGCCATGGATGCTTAACAGGGATCATCGTACATCGTAAATAACCAATTTTCATATAGAAAGACATATCATAGAAAAATGAAATCAAAATATTCGGAGATGGCAAATATTCGGAGATGACTATGAAAACACCTCTCTAGATCCTCGAATTGAAAGAGAGATTGAGAGGGATCAAGAATCCTAATTCTCGCTATTTGGAATGGATCCAATTCTATTGAGTCTGACTCATAGTGATCATTTCTCTTTAGCAAAGAAGGACCTTGGTTATCAAAGGATTGAACAACCGGGATCCATTTACTTATGATACCTACTTGACATTGCTAACAAGGATCTAATGAATTATGAGTTTAATAGATCCTCTTTAGCAGAAAGACGTATATTCCTTGCTCATTATCAGACAATCACTTATTCCCAAACCTCGTGTGGGGCTAATCGTTTTCATTTACCATCTCATGGAAAACCCTTTTCGTTCCGCTTAGCCCTATCGGGTATTTTAGTGATAGGTTCTATAGGAACTGGGCGATCCTATTTGGTCAAATACCTAACGAAAAATTCCTATTTTCCTTTCATTAAGGTACGAGGGCTTCTTATTCCACAAGAACGAAAGCACCTTTTCTTTTCATTCTTTCATATACTAGGGGTTTTTACTTGGAAAAGACAATGTTCCATACTAAAGGATTCGGGTCCATAACCACGAGTTCCAGTGCATTAGATCTTGTAGCA